AAATACTTTGATTGGTTACGTTTTCGCAAACATAAACATGATCATATATGACGTATGATACATGATAATTAGAATTGATGAAGATTCTTATTTTAAATATCTATTTGATGAATATAATTCATTTTTATCTTACTTATTCAAAAAATTTGATTGGTTGATACGAATAGAGTTTCTATTACGATAAATTGACGAAACAATTGCTAATCCAATAGCTGCTTCAGCGGCTGCAATAGCTATAACAAAAATTGAGAAAATGTCTCCTATTAATTGGCGATTATCAAAAAAATCCGAAAATGTTACTAAATTTAGATTCACTGCATTCAGTATAAGTTCAAGACACATAAGGGCTCGAACCATATTTCGACTCGTGATCAATCCATAGATACCAATAGAAAATAAATAAGCACTCAAAATAAGTACATGTTCGAGCATCATTGACCAACTCCTTATCAATATTGATGCATTTCAAGATGAACAACAATTAAACCGATTTAATTGACTAGAATTTAATAACTAATAACTACGGAGCTAACAAATGTGTAACAAAGACAAATAAATCAATCTATTTTATTGGTAGTAATATATTGAAATAAAAACATTCTTTGTTATATGGTATATGAACAATCTTCAAATAGAATTGAAACAAACACAGAACAAAGTTTTATTTTGATTGATAATTTATTACTGACGAGCCACAGCAATTGCACCTATCAAACCAACTAAAAGAATTATGGAAATAAGTTCAAATGGAAGAAAAAAATCTGTTGCTAAATGAATCCCAATTTGTTGACTATTACTTATAAAATCTTGCTCTATAATCTGATTTGATCTTGTAGTCCAAATAATACCATACCATGAAGTATCTGGAATAATAGTAATTAGTGAAACAAAAATACTTGTACAAACCATCGAAGTAACCCCATCCCCAACGGTCCAAAGAGTCAAATCTTTGTACGATCTTGAACCATTCATAAACATCACAGCAAATATGATTAAAACATTTATAGCTCCTACGTAAATAAGGAGCTGTGCGGCCGCTACAAAATGGGAATTTGATGAAATATAGAATAAAGATATACAAACAAGAACTAATCCCAACGAAAATGCAGAATAAATTGGATTGTTAAGTAATACCACCCCCAGACCTCCTAATATAAGACCCAATCCTAGAAACACTAAAATAAAATCATGTATTGGTCCAGGTAAATCCATTATATATATGTATAATAATAAATAAATCAAAAATCTTTCATGACCTTATTGACTTGACCAGGAAAATTACCCTATTTTTTGATGATAGGTTTTTATGAATTTAATTCTAAATGCTAATAAATTAGAATGGATGTGAATTGATGTAGATCCAATAATTGGATCAATCTTATTCTTTAATCCAAAATGCTAAATGGGAGTTCAAACAAGCTAGATCTGTAAAAATAATTACGAATATATAACTAGATTTTTAATTAAAATTAAGCCTGGTTTCTTGCCAATCAATCAATAGTAGGTATTTTTATTGTAGAATTAATTATTGACTAAGGGAATTTTTAGATAAATAGATAAAAAAAAATGGAATCTTAGTAATTTTGAATTGTTCTTGAATCATGAGGTTTATTCATTTTTTATTTGAGGCGAATTCAAAATTGTTCGAATTGTGTAATCATCAATTACTGGCATTGGTAAACGACCCAAAGCTATTTGATTATAATTCAATTCGTGACGATCATAAGTTGAAAGCTCATATTCTTCGGTCATTGATAAACAATTTGTTGGGCAATACTCAACACAATTACCACAAAAGATACAGATTCCGAAATCGATACTGTAATTAAGCAATTGTTTCTTTCGAATATCCGTTTCCAATTTCCAATCAACAACAGGTAAATCTATAGGACATACACGAACACATACTTCACAAGCAATGCATTTATCAAATTCAAAGTGAATTCGACCGCGGAAACGCTCCGATGTGATCAATTTTTCATAAGGATATTGAATAGTTACAGGTAAACGATTTGTGTGGGATAAAGTAATCATGAAACTTTGACCAATGTACCTTGCAGCTCGTACTGTTTGTTGACCATAATTCATGAACCCGGTTACCATAGGGAACATATCGTGAATATCTATGAGTAATTTTTTTTCTTTCTCTTGTTTGATATAAGTAGCGAATAAAAAATAGTTTATTTACAGGGAAAGGAGTTGGGAAGAAGTTGTTAATAATAGATTACCTAGAGAAATAGGTAAAAGGAATTTCCATCCAAGATTTAATAATTGGTCCATTCTTAGCCTAGGTAAAGTCCATCTTGTTGTTATAGGAATGAACAAAAACAAATATGTTTTCACTAATGTAATAAAAAGACCAAGTATCGTTCCAAAAACTCCACTCGCTTTATTTATTTCAAAAAGTTGAGGAATAAATATGTACGGAATAGATAGATTCCACCCACCGAAATAAAGAACTGTTACAAAGAATGAAGAAACTAGTAGATTTAAATAGGAAGCAACATAAAATAAACCAAATTTTATACCTGAATATTCGGTTTGATAACCTGCTACTAACTCTTCCTCTGCTTCTGGTAAATCAAAAGGTAATCTCTCACATTCCGCTAGGGAGGAAATTAGAAAAATGAGAAACCCTATAGGTTGACGCCACAAATTCCACCCCCAAAAACCATATTTTGACTGTGCCTCAATTATATCAACTGTACTTGAACTGTTAGATAATCATAGTCGGTGATAACATCACTGTTCCCATCGCTATTACAGAACCGTACGTGAGATTTTCACCTCATACGGCTCCTCGAGAACCACAAATAAATCTAAGGACCGGATCAGCATTCTTTATCTTCATATGTTCTAGATAGAATAAAAATCTATTGAAAGGTCCCGAATTAGACCAATGGAATTCTGTCTATTATAATACTAATTAAGTACTTCTGAATTGATCTCATCCTTTATTTTATCACTTTATTTAATAAGAATTTTTTTTCTTTTTGAGTAATATTGAGTAATAACGAAATCCTTAAATAAAATACTCCTTGTGTAAATATCCATAGATATTTCAACCCATAGTTTTCGATTACGAAAAAGAATTAGATATTACATTAGTTCATCAATCATGAGAAGAATTCTATCTCTCTATATAGAAAAAATAAAAAGATCTCTCTTTTTTTATTTCATTCATTTTTTTTTCGTTCCTACTCGTCTTTCTCAAAAGGGTATTGAAAAAAAAAGTAAAGGATTATTTCGTTCCTAATAGTCATTTCTTTAATTGGTGGATAGGAGCATACTCTGGATCGGAATCATGGGGAGTACTACCTAATCATTTCTACTAACTTAAAGTCCCAATTAGTATTCCTTAATTATGCGGAAATGCCCCTTTGGATAATTTACATAATCTCTATTACTAATCCTTTGTGTAATTTTGGTGTTTCTAACCATCCACTTATTTTTGCGGAATGACCCGTTATGGTAATACATGTATGTAAATACATACAAATGATAGTGAAAACTCCATACAGTTGATCTTTTTAACCCGCTTCAAGCTATGATACAACCAATCTTGGGGTAAACAGTCTTTACTGCTTATATTTATTTTTGCTTAATCCTGGTACATAGGAAATGAGACTCAATCTTTTTACTGCGAACTTCTAAGCTGTTTTCTTTCACTCATATAACTATCTGATTTAGTTCGTCAACCCAAATGATAAACAAATAAATGCGGATATCTATTCAAACCTTTCCTAGAAATAAAGTCAAAAGAAATAGGAAAAGTTTATGTCTCAACGAATCACACGTAGAGATATTGATAATACACATAGAGTTAATGGTATTTCATAACTAATCGATTGAGCAGCAGCTCGTAAACCACCCAAAAAGGAATATTTATTATTTGATCCATATCCTGACATAAGTAGTCCAATGGGAGCAATACTTGAAATAGCGATCCATAAAAAAACACCAATATTCAGATCGGCTAGCACAAGGTGATAGCCAAAAGGAATTACTGAATAACTTAGTAGAATTGATATGACCGCTATGGATGGTCCGATACTGAATAAACTGGGATCTCCTCTAGATGGAATAATATTTTCTTTTAAAAGTAGTTTTGTCCCATCTGCTAACGCTTGGAGAATTCCAAAAGGGCCGGCGTATTCAGGTCCAATACGTTGTTGTATCCCTGCGGATATTTCTCTTTCTAACCATACAATTACCAGTACACTTATTGTAATTCCCAATACAAGAGTCAAGATAGGGATAAGCATCCATATAATCCCATAGACCTCCTTTAAGGATTCCAATTTTGAAAACGAATTGATATCTTCTACTTCTGTTGTATCAATTATCATTTCAACGATCAACTTCTCCCATAATGATATCTATACTACCTAGTATCGTCATAATATCAGCCAATTTCATTCTTTTAACTAACTGAGGAAGAATTTGCAAATTGATAAAACCGGGTGGTCGAATTTTCCATCGCCAAGGAAAAACACTCTGATCTCCTATCAAAAAAATTCCCAACTCGCCCTTTGGTGCTTCGACTCTCACATAAAGTTCCTGTTTTGATAATTCAAAAGTGGGCGAAGGTTTTTTACTAATGAATCTATATTCAAAATCATTCCATTCAGGATCGCTTACTCTATCAAAGCATCGGATTTCTAAATTCTCATATGGCCCCCCTGGAATTCCTTCCAGAGCTTGTTGAATAATTTTTATGGATTCCGTCATTTCACTGATTCGTACTAAATAACGAGCTAATGAATCTCCTTCTTTTTGCCATTTAATTTCCCAATCAAATTCGTCATAACACTCATAATGATCAATTTTACGAAGATCCCATTGTATTCCGGAAGCTCGTAGCATTGGTCCTGATAAACCCCAACTTATTGCTTCCTCTCCATTAATAATGCCCACTCCCTCAATTCGTTCTAAAAAAATAGGATTTCGTGTAATAAGTTTTTGATATTCAGAAATCCCTGTTAAAAAATAATCACAGAAATCCAAACATTTATCTATCCAGCCATGAGGTAGATCAACAGCCACTCCTCCGATACGAAAATAATTATGCATCATTCTCATACCAGTGGCAGCTTCGAATAAATCATATACTAATTCTCTTTCTTTAAAAATATAGAAAAAAGGGGTTTGTGCACCAATATCCGCCATAAATGGCCCAAGCCATAATAAATGAGAAGCTATACGACTCAACTCCAACATAATTACTCTGATATAGCTGGCTCTCTTCGGTACTTGAATATTTCCTAATTGCTCTGGTGCATTTACGGTTATTGCTTCTGTGAACATAGTAGCTAAATAATCCCAACGTGTTACATAAGGCAGATACTGTATAATTGTTCGGTTTTCCCCAATTTTTTCCATTCCTCTGTGTAAATAACCCAATATTGGTTCACAGTCAATAACATCTTCACCATCTAGAGTAATAATGAGACGAAGAACCCCATGCATGGATGGGTGATGAGGACCCATATTTACTATCATGAGGTCTTTTCTGGTAGCTGGTACATTCATAGGTTTTTCCCCGATTCATTCTTCCATGAATTACTGAAAACAAAAATAAATTTATCAAAATTCAAGATATAATAAATCAAATAATTAAGGTTCTTCAAATTAGTGAGTTTTTAGTTCCCGAATATCCAACCGACCAATTAATTCTTTATAACGTACTCTATTTTTCTTTGACAAATAAGCCAGTAATCGTTGACGTTTTCCCAGAATTTTACGTAAACCTCGCTGAGATAAATAGTCTTTTCTGTGCAATTCTAAATGTGAAGTAAGTCTTCGTATCTTATTGGTGAAACTGAAGACTTGAAATTCAACAGATCCCTGGTTTTTTTCTTTTTCTTCTTGCAAAAAAACTGAACTGAATGCATTTTTTACCATAAAACAAAAAATTCTCCCCCTTTTTTATTTTCTTGTTTAAAGATCTAAATTTTACCGATCAGAAATAAAAAATTATAATAATGTCAACCACTTTAATCGGGTATACTTAATTAAATTATGGACTCCTAATCTTATTAAATCTTTTTTTATCAAATAAAATGAGTCAATGATCAATCTAATTTTCAATTTAAGTCGTATAGAAATATAAAATAAAAGGACCGCACTTATAAAAGATAACAAGTTTTTGAGCTGGAAATTTAAAATAAAAGGATTCCGTTGAGTTATTGATAGATCTAATCTAATTGATACGTCAACGTCATTGAATTAGTATCATGTATAAGAATGAAATGTAAGATCGCACATGTGTATATGTGTGTATATGCGGTTGCTTTCATATATCAGATATGCTACAGGATACATAGATAAAATCTATCACCCTCCCTCATTGTGGATACATATGTATCCTTACCATATTGAAATGGCTCCCATTAGTGGTATCAAACCAATAGCGATTTATACAAGCTAAATCTTCTAATTGATAAGTCGGCCAAAGAAATAATTTTATTAATTTATTTTTCTCTATCTCAAGATTTGTGCTTTTATCCAAAAATTTATCGCAGTTTTTTACATTTTTCCCATCGCAAAATGCTAGATTTCTATCGCGACCGTTCCCATTTCGGGAATCCAAACAAATTAGAATTCTAAACTCTCTACGACGTCTAAGTGATAAAATATTTTCAGGAACGGGCAAAACATAATGATTTTTGTTTTGATTTTCAGTTATTTTTTGATGTCTTGCAATGGGTTTATCAACATATCTTTTTTCTTGGTTTCCTTGATTAGCTTTGTCCTTACTCTTCTGAACGAATGACATACTTATGGTTTGATACATAATAAATTTTCCATCCCTTGCAATAGACAAACGCACCGGTTCAATAATAAATATACCCTTTCTCATTAATTCTGTAAGAGTTAAATCTTTCTGAATCAGCATTATATCCAGACTCATTTCTCCCCGTTGAATCGAGGATATAGCAATTTCTCTTGGGTTTATCAATCTAAGGAGGAAACAATATACCTTGATATTATTGAGCATTCTTTGATTTAAAGAATCATCCCATCTCAATTGAAAAAGCAAATATCTTTTAAGAAATAAATGGAGTTCGGCTTCTGTATTGCTTTGGTATTCTTTTTTCTTTTTGCGTTTTTTTATATCTAATCCCACCCCATAATTTTCTTCAAGATCTTTTTCTTGAACTGATTCGCGATTCTTTTGTTTTTGTGCATCTGATCTAGGATTACCTTGAGTTGGAGATTCTTTTTTCTTTCTATTTTCTAATTCAAGATAGTTTGTTTTATTCGATGCAAGATCCTTTTTTGGATTTTCATTGATATTTTTAGTTGCACTAATATTTACATCTCCATTAAAATTTAAAAGAAGTAATTTGATGGGTATGAACCAGGGTTTCATTTTATATGAATTATAAAGGAGTGCAAATTCGGGGAAGAACCAAAGTTTAAGATTCGATATGGGACGATTTCGTATTTCTTCATTCATTCCCATCCAATCAAACCTTTTTTTATTGGAAGGCTTTATTTGTTGATGAATCATCAGACCTTTCTTCTCTATTTTTTTGCCATTAATAGTCTTAGTCTTTTTATGACTGTTGGTATTGATCCAGGTCTCAATATCGACCGTATTTCTAAGATAAAAATGGATCATTTTCCAATCCCCATATTTTCTATCCGGATTTTTATCCATATCTACAATACCATTTTTTCCGAGATAATTATTGCTAAGACTATCTCCTATTCCATCAAATAATTTGTATTTCCATGTGTTGTAATTACAAGAAATCCCTCGGTTATTGTTTACTTGTAATGGTGATACATAAATAGATGAGTTCTTCGTATTTTCATAAGATATAGATTGATATGATAAAAGATCATATTCATAGTCTTTTTGATTTGGTAATTTATAATAATTTTCTTTTTTATTTTTATAATAAATTACTTGGTCTTTTTCATAAGAATCCCATTTGTTTAAATCTGTATTTTGGGCCATGCAAGCTTGATTAACTCTATTTCGCCATTTTCCTGGCACTAATTTAGACCATCTAATCTTAGATAAATTATATTGATAATGACCCCTTAACCGTGTTTTCCATTGATTTATTCCAAAATTTTGAATTTTTTTATTTTGGAATTCGGAATGCAATATTCCTTGGGCTCCAAAATAATCTTTTATTTCGTTTGTAAGAAAAAGAGATGTTCCATTATATTGAAGGACAAATCGTAACTTATCTAAATTATTAACTTGAATTTGTGATAATTTGTAAAAGACATATGCTTGTGACAAAGAGGATAAGTTCTGTGAATTCTTACTAAGATTAGAAACAGATTTTCTAAAGTTAATTGTATTTTGATTTGTTTTATCAATACCTTCTTGATTGCCTTTAATATTGGAAATGTATTTACCCATATATTTTTTTTTTGATTCAAGAAAAAGTGGTGTATTAATCTGAAGAATATTAATAATAAATAAGAAGATATATATATATATATTTTCAAAGAAAAATTTTATAAAAAAAATGGATTTACGGATTAATCGAATATTTCTTCTTTTAAACATTGGCCCAAAAATTTTTGGAGATTCAAATCTTTCAGCATCATTACCTTTTTTGTTTTTCTTGTCTTTTAGAATTTTTCCTATTTGAGTTCTGATTCGATTTGTTCTATCAGTTAGATCTTTTATTTTTTTTTCGGTCAGTGAATAATTTGTCCAATCGAGAGATTTAATTTGACTGGACGATTCATAAATCATATTATTACTGATTCTCGAATCTTTGTCTTTTTTAGTTCCATTCGATCCAGATACTTCTTTCAACCCCAAAAATAGAGTTGGATTTATTTTAAATAGTTCTTTTAGTATTCTTTGTATAAAGATAATGTTTTTTATAATCCATGTCTTTATTTCTTTTGAGATTATTAGAACAAAATTTGTTCTTTCTATTAGAACTAGAAAACAATTTGTTTTGCATTTCAGAATTTTTTTTCTTAGTTCTTTTAAAATGGAGTCAAAAAACGAAGATCTTTTTCGTGGAGAACCAAAAGGTAGTTCAGCTTCCATTCCCAAAACTGTTAAAAAACAAAAATCATCGTTTTTTTTATCTTTCTTTAGATAGGGAGAGGCTAGTTTAGATCTGTGCCAGGGTTTCAAACGGAAAGGAAATAATATTTTTATTTGAATACCGTCTATTAACCAGTTTTTTGGAAATTCTGTTTCTGATAATTGAACACCATTATAGGTGCATTTAATATGCATTTCCCTTTTCCAACCCTTTAAATCCTCGGACCACTCGGGAAATTGAAATAATAGCATACGACCCATATTTTTAGCTATTATCAATGACGGTAATATAATATATCTTCTAATAATTGATTGTGTTACTAAGATTGAACCTCTTATTATTTGAGCAAATATAATACTATCCCAGGCTTCTGCTATTTCTATTCGTGCTTGATCTTCTAATCTGTCCGTCGCTCTTTTGTCCGCTTCTTTTTTCTCTTGTTCGTTTGTATCTTCTTCCACACAATCAGAAATTTTGAATGCTGTGTTTTTACCCATCCTATTTATAAAAATTAATTTAATGAGTTCGGAGATATCAAACAAAAAAAGAGAGGGATTTTCTATTCTGTCAAAAAAAAACGGGGAATGTACATTTGCTTGAAACAATTCCAAAATAGTTATTTTACGTCTTTGAGCGCGCATAGATCCTTTTATTATGTCTCGACGAAAATCCGATTGTTGAGAATAATTTATTAAAGCGACTTCGTCTGTTTGATCAGAATTATTAGTATCCGGGGTAGTGGTATAAGTATCGGGATTCTGCTGATTATCAGTAAAAATGACTACACGTTTAGCTTTTCTTGAACGAATTTGATGATCCTCCTCTGCGTCTTCTTCATTTTGTCTCTCTTGTTGTTCTAACTCGTCAATTAATTTGTATGACCCTCGAGGTATTTTTTTACTTATTTCTTTTATTTCCATTTCAATGTCTTTTTTTCTCATTTTTTGCTCGTTGGTATCAGTTAT